GAGGATTCCAATCTTTTTTTTTTCGACATGAGTGTTTTATACCGAAAAAAAACCGAAAAAATTCCAACTATTCATTTTGAACCCATTTTTGTATTAACATAGTAGTAGAAAGAGTACCTTGCTGCATTTAGACTTTAAACAGTTTAGCTTTAACCATATTAAGGGTCCCACGTTATTGGTTGATAGAGAATCAAAATATATTTACTTTAGCCATGAATCACGAACTGCTATAGTTCTTAAAGATGATTTTGAAATTTATTCAAAAGTAATTCGTAGGAGTATGCGCCCTGGCCTTCCTAGTTAAAAAAAAGCGCAGCTGGTTCAATCCAGCCTATTCTTGAAATAAGCAACTCGCACACACCCCCTTTCCAAAAAAAATTAATACACCAAGCACTACACTTAGATTTATTGGATTTGTTGCTAAAATATCGGTATTAAATCCGAAACTCCCGGCGGATGGCCAGCGACCCAAGGAAACGAAAGAATCGGTTACATTTTTCATAGGATCTCCTTTTTTTCGACTATAACTAATTATCTAATTCTATTATATATTTCTCTAATCGAAATATATAATATATAATAGAATTCTATCCTACTATATCTATTTTATCTTACTTATTTTATCTTACTATATAGAACTATATAGAACTATATATTAATTCTATTCTATTCTATACTATCTAAAAATATTCTATTCTATACTATGTAAAAATATACTATATAAAAAAAAATACTATTCTATATCTATATTAATACTATTCTATATCTATATTATATACTATATTATAGAATACTATATCTATATTATATAATAACTATATAATATATATATATATTATTAAATATATAATAAATAAATATATAATATATAATTCTAATAATAATAAAATAATATATAATAAAAAAAATTATAATTATAATAAAATAATGAAAATAATAGAAATTAAAATAATAGAAATTAAAATAATAGAAATAATATATAATAAAAAATAATAAATATAGAAAAATATATATGTATAATATAATATACAGAATACAGATAATATATAATCATACAGATAATATATAATCGAAATATAGACTCAAAAAATATATATATATATAGAATGCATGTATATGTATATATATTTTACCATAATCTTCACCAAAAAGAAAATCTTCATATATGTTATCGTCATATATTCTATGACTAGGATAATCTATTCTATTATCTTATCTATCCCCCCATAATCTTTAGAATCATAATCTTCATATAGCTTATCGATATTCAAAATCAATAGACCAGTAAACCAGTTAGAAACCAGAAACTCAGCAGTCAAACCAGTAGACTGAGTATACGGTAAATCATAAAGTGGATCGTGTTCACCATCTCGAGGGGAATAGATAATAATAAGCGGATGGGGAGATAGCTATATAGATTTGAACGATACCTTATGTGTATCAATATCCCCAATATAATGGATCGAGATAGCTAATATTTGTATACCATCATTGTCCCAAAATATATATGATATATGTAAAATCTTTGTATATGTCTATGGTTAGAGTCATCTTGACCTCCTTTTTTTGTTTAGACAGTTGAGAAGTATAAATAGAAAGATAGAAATAGAATTATATTATATTAAATTATATTGTAATTGTATTATATAATATCTATCTATCCTGTTGCAACATTTCCTTAAAAAAAGATTTCGATTGTATTAAGATTTATTATTAAGAGGAGGGAAGGAAGAAAGCGAGTTAATATACTCATTCCTCGTTCTCAAATCAGTCCTTCCCGTGGGTTATTTTGTCCCAATACAATAAAAATAAATAACACTAAAAATAAATAAGTAATTGTAGGAATGAAATCTTGATATAATTCCAAAAAAAAACAAGCAGCAAGTTCAAGACAATAAAAAAAATAGAAATACGTATTTCTATTTGATTAAACAAAAGGATTAGCAAATAAAAGTGCTAATGCTACAACTAGTCCATAAATTGTTAAAGCTTCCATAAAAGCCAAACTAAGCAATAAAGTACCTCGTATTTTTCCCTCCGCCTCAGGTTGTCTTGCGATACCTTCTACAGCTTGGCCCGCGGCAGTACCTTGCCCAACTCCAGGTCCAATAGAAGCAAGCCCAACGGCCAAACCAGCAGCAATAACGGAAGCGGCAGAAATCAATGGATTCATGATAAGTTCCTCGCACCAAAATAAAATAAAGAAATGGTTAATGATACAATCAATCAATAAATTATGACTTAATTATTCATTCCATCAATAAGATTTTCATCCAGCCGAAGTAACAGTAACTAAGAACTCCAATCGAATTAATAATATTATTGAAGCATCAGAACTACTTCGATATATATATTTGAGTTCCTATTCACAAAGTTTTTTTTAATTCATACAACTTTTTTCCATTTCTTTCTCTATTCCGAATCATTCTTGGAACTTATATATAACTTAACTAGTTAATATTAATACTTAATATTCCATATACGCATCCTTCTTACATAACGTAAACCAATTATTCGTATCTTAGATTCAATCGGATTTCTAAAATCTTAAAACATTCCAAAAAAGAAAATTGGCTTATGCTTCTATTATATTATTTATTATTTATATTATATATTATTTATTATTATATTTATTATTATAATTATATTATTATTTTATTATTATATATTCTATTTTATTATTATATATTATTTTATTATTATATTATTATATATATTCTATATATATAATTAGTATTATTATATTCTATATATTCTATATATATAGAATATATAGAATTAGAATAAAATTATAGATATATTCTATATAGGATATATTTTATATATATTACATACGCCTGGTTTGATTCCACTCTTCTAAACAATCCATTTCTTTTTTTCTGAATCTCATTTTTCTTTTTGGTAAATTATTATCTTCTCTATCATTATCCCACAGGGATACAATCAATCTAAATGGAAGAATTCATGAGTCTGACTCATTGCATAGAAGTTTTTGCTTGATCAAAGTTCATGTAATTTTTTCTTTTTATTTATTAATAATAAATTTAACGATTGACCAAAAGAAACGAAACTATTAATAAATACAAAATGAAATAAAACTGACTGAACTGAAAATCGCTCTATAGAACCTCGTTTTTTTTGTTTTTTATTTTTAATCACAATCACACATTGTAAACAAATAAAGAAATCTTAATTCAAATTATGACTCTTAAAAAGAGAATATTCATTTGAAGAAGGCCTAAATGGTAAAATTCTAGGAATAAGATCTTTTAGAGTTCTTTCCTTTTTTTGACAATTTCCTATCGTAATTTGAGTTTTTGACTATTCCTTTAGCTTTAGATTATATAGCCAGCCCTTTTTTTTTTTTTTCAATTTATGTGTATATTTGTGTTCATTAAGTCCATTAAGTCTAAGGGGATTTTCGTGAACAAAGCATAGATTGCCTTACACTAAAAGCTAAAAAAAGACGATTTGAAAAACTAGTCAATGATGCCCTTCCATGGATTCGCCTATATAAGCCGCGGCTAAAGTTGCAAAAATAAGAGCTTGAATACCACTTGTAAATAATCCAAGGAACATGACCGGTATAGGAACTACTAAAGGTACTAAAGAAACAAGAACAACAATTACTAATTCATCCGCTAATATATTTCCGAAAAGTCGGAAGCTAAGCGATAAAGGTTTTGTGAAATCTTCTAAAATATTAATGGGTAAAAGGATTGGAGTTGGTTGAATGTATTTCCCGAAATAACCTAATCCCTTTTTGCTAAGGCCCGCATAAAAATAGGCTATTGATGTAAGTAAAGCTAAAGCAACGGTAGTATTTATATCATTCGTAGGTGCGGCTAACTCCCCGTGAGGTAATTCTATGATCTTCCAAGGTAAAAGCGCCCCCGCCCAATTAGAAACAAAAATAAATAGAAACATAGTTCCAATAAAGGGAACCCATGGACCGTATTCTTCTCCAATCTGAGTTTTGCTTACATCTCGAATGAATTCAAGAACATATTCGAAGAAATTCTGACCGCCAGTCGGAATGGTTTGTGGATTCCGAACAGCTACAATGGCTGAACCTAATAAGATAGCAATTACAACCCACGAAGTAATAAGTACCTGGGCATGGACTTGGAAACCCCCTATTTTCCAATAGAAATGCTGGCCTACTTCCACACCGGATATATCATAGAACCCTTTTAATATGTTGATGGAACATGACAAAACAGGAACATTCATATTGCCCTCTGAAAAAAAACTTTCAAAAAAGAAATTATTTTGATTCAACCATCTTTTTTTTTATTTGCTCACTAAACACTCAAATTGTATATTTCAAATTTCAATTGTATATTTTAGATACCAACAAATCACATAGTATACCCAGTTATATTTATCTCTTTTTTCCGATTCAGGAGTAGTAACCGATTCCATAAATCTATGGAATTCACAAAATAATTTATTTATCTTATTATTACTCTATCTTATTATTAATCAGGAATTCCGTATATAGCTAGAACGACCCTCACAAATTGCAAATACTAATTTATTAAGAATTAATCGGATTGAAGCTATAGCGTCATCATTCGCTGGAATCGAAATATCTGCAAGATCGGGGTCACAGTTTGTATCAATTAAACAAATCGTTGGAATTCCCAAAGTGGTACATTCCCGAAGAGCCGTATAGTCTTCTTGCTGATCAATTATTATTACAATATCGGGTAACCCCGTCATATATTTAATCCCACCCAGATATGTTTGCAAGTGAGCTAACTGTCTCTTCAACCGAGCCGCATCTCCTTTCGGAAGACGGTTGAGTCTACCTGTTTTTTGTTCCATTCTCAAGTCCCTGAACTTTTGAAGTCTAGTTTCTGTAGTGGACCAATTCGTTAAAATACCGCCGAGCCATTTTTTATTAACATAATGACAACGAGACCTTATTGCAGCTCGTGCTACTGAATCCGCTGCTTTATTTTTTGTACCAACGATTAAGAATTGTTTTCTCCTACTTGCTGCATCAAAAACTAAATCACAAGCTTCTGATAAAAAACGGGCTGTTCTGGTAAGATTTGTAATATGAATACCCTTACGCTTTGCAGAGATATAGGGTGCCATTCTCGGATTCCATTTTCTAGTACCATGACCAAAATGAACTCCTGCTTTCATCATCTCTTCCAAATTTATGTTCCAATATCTTCTTATCATTTCTCCCCACACTTCCTTTCTCTCTTTTTCTTTTTCTTTTTCAAAAGAAAAAGAGAGACGGGTACCTTGAAATAAATAATTGTTCCGATGGAACCTTCCCTTTTTCGGAGATTGGACGTTAGTATACGATCCAAGCTATTAATTTCTTTATCTTCTTTATTTTCTTTTTTTTTTATTACTTTACTATTAATGAATCACATGTAACAAATCACACGACCGCCGTTAAGAAAAATGAAAAATTCAAATAACAAAGGATGAATCCGCTCTTAGGAATTCTTAAATCCTATAAATGATTGTTCTGGGGTATCATAGAAATTTTTTGAAATGCAAGAATCAAATAACTCTCTGTGGTGGAATAAAATATCTCTATCTCTTAATTCCCCCTCAAATAAATTATTATTTTTGGTTTTCAAAGGAATGTTCTTATGTTGCCTTGAACCTTGTACTAATCCTTTGAATCCGGTACCAACAGGTATCATACCACCCAGAACAACGTTTTCTTTCAGGCCTTTCAACCAATCGATACGACCGCGGAGAGCGGCTTTTGCTAAAACGCGAGCAGTTTCTTGAAAACTGGCCTCGGATATGAAACTTTGAGTATTCAGAGATGCTCTCGTTATTCCTAATAATATAGCTCGGTAATAGATGGCTTCTTCCAAAGCACGTCCCGTGCGTTCCGCTCGCAACAATCCAATTAGTTCTCCGGGTGAAAAAACATTAGACATTCCGTCTTCTGAAACCAATACTTTTGATGTTATTTGACGTACAATAATTTCTATATGCCTATTATGGATCTGCACTCCTTGGGATCGATAAACCTTTTGAATCTTATTAACCAAAGCGATACGACTTTGCACTATAGTCAGCTCAGCACCAATCAAGAATCCCCAAGGAATTCCAAGAATTCTTGGTATACACTCGTTCCAACGCTCAACTCTCTTTTCTAGGTTTATCGATATTGAATCAATTGAACGCACTTCTAACACTTGTTCCACTTTTGGAAGACCCTGCGTTATATCACCAGATCTCGATTTTTCATATATAAATGTAACTAAAGTATCTCCTTCATAAAGGATTTCTCCATAATGTCCATGGACAGTTGCTCCTGGAGTGGCCAAATAAGGCTTGGCTGATCTTATTACTACAGAGCCAATGTGAATAATTATAACTTGACCCGATTTTAGATGTGGTCCGTTTTTGGCCATACATACATTTTCACAAAGAAACTGTCCAAGGCTAATTATTGTGAAGCTTTTCTCACAATAATTATGATGATAATTAGGATGGAGAAAATACCAATTCAAATTGAATGGATTCAAAACGCTGTTAGTGCATGGATCGGGATTAAGAACTCTCCCTTTTTCATCCATTAAATAATATTTAAGTACTCGAAAAATCTGTTTCAAATTGTCAAGTTTCAAATATTTAGTTACTGAGATCCGATTATGCGTTATTAAATTGAAATTCAAATGGTAAAATAAATAAAAATTCACAAATTGAAGGGATGTTCCTAAAGGGCCCAACAAATTTCTAATTGGGATTATAGGATTTTTTTGAATTGATTCTTTTATTACATTGTGATGTTTTACCTCATTGAAGGGATCCTTTCGAAAACAATTAGATGATGACAAAATTATAAAAGATTGACATTCCTTATTTAACGTACTAATAGTTCCTTGATTTTGTTTAAGTGATTGTCGAATCCTTGTCTTGGAATAAAAAAAAATGGGATAAAATGGATTTCTATTCATATTGGTGCGATTTGACCCATTACCATTATTCGAATTCGAGCTCAGTCCTGAACCCGATGGATCATTCCTTTTTCTATAGATATATGAAATATGGGATTTCACTAGGTTGATTCTTAATAAATCACAAATCAGACCATTTGTATTTACTTCAACAAAAGAAGCGCGGCCCTCTTCTATCGAAGAATTTTTTTTTTCTTGGTCCCAATTCAACACTAAACAAGTACGAACCAATTGAATACTTGTGTCAGAAATTCCCCGAATTGGTTTACCATTTCCAGAAAGAATATAATTGACAACTCGAAGTTTCAGATTATCCCTTTCCTGCAATAGATCCTGGGGGAAAAGTGTTTCTAAATTTATACCATTCGCTATCTCATATATGATTACTGGTCGAACCAAAACAAAATACTTTTTCTTGGTAGGTGCGATTCGTTGGATATAGATCCAATTTTTCGGTTTTTTTGATTCCTTAAATTTTGTTTTTACCGCCCCTGGTGGTATCAAGATACCGTTGTGCCGGGATATTTTATCTGTCTCTCCCGGAAAATGGATATTTCCAGAAAAGATTTTAAGTTCAATTTTTTTTTTTTTTCTCTCCACTCGAACCAATCCGCCCACTCGACTTCTTTTATTTAAAGAGATTGGTGTATCTACTCCAATGATACTATTGTTCCTTACCATTAGGGAAGAAGATTCGGATAAAATATAAACTTCTTCGGGAATGAAAAAAAAGCGATCTACTTTCATTTTGTATTTTGGCTTCAATTCTTTGACTCCCCGATACTCAATCAAATCTTCTTTTTTTACGATTGAATGCACCCCAATAGCCCCATATTTAGTAATTCCTGAACTCTTTCTTTGGTATTGGGGATCGTCAAAATAAGCAAAAACGCTATTTCTACGGAAAATGCCATTTAGCGGTATTTCAATCGAGATAGCCGAGCGAATCATTAGGTCTTTCTCTTGTTTTTGAATTGATTCGAATGGGATCATGAATTGATTTCTTCGTCTCTTTGCCAATAAATCAGAATTCTCGTATAGAATAGCAGGATATATGAGATTCCAATGACCAGTACATATGATTCGATTCCATTTTGAATAATCAGGAATCCTACTTTCTTTTTTACCCCCAAAACCCCCAAAATAGGAACTAAAGAATTTAGGTCTAACTTTAGAATTTTTTATGGAAGGACTAGAAATAGATCTTCCTTTGACAGAAAGAGAATGAACGTTCATTTGATCTTGATCCTTGTGGAGTGAAAAAGGAACTCTACTGGATCTGCACGAATTTCCTGATAATATCCATAAATGGCTTGTTTTTGGTAAGAGATGAACATTACTATATGTAAATTCAGGTGCATGATATACATCAGTACTCCAGTGCATTTCCCCTTCTGAATCGGAATAAATATGTTTTCGCACCTTCTCTTTTAAATTAAAAGTGTATGTTCCCGCCCGAATTTCAGCAATGACTTGTTCTGATTCTACATATTGATTGTTTTGAACTAAAAGGAAACTCTTTGGTGGAATAGTCACGTTATGTATAATATCGTGACTTTCGATAGTTACATACAAGTCTATATAACAGAGAAAAGCAGGATGCCCATGACGTGTACGTATGGGATGAACCAAATCGTCATTAAATTTGATTTTTCCATTAGAGGGGGCTCGTACATGTTCTGCAGTACCCCCTGTGAATACTCCGCCGGTATGAAAAGTTCTTAATGTTAGTTGAGTACCCGGCTCTCCAATGGATTGACCTGCAATAATACCTACGGCTTCCCCCAATTCCACTAGATCGCCATGAGTAGGACTCCGACCATAACATAATCGACAGATCCAAGACGTACTCCTACAAGTAAAGGGAGTTCGAATAGATATTGTTTGTGTTCGAAAGGTTATGAATCGGTTGGCCAGTCCAATCCCAATATCTTGATTTCGGATGGCAATGCATCGTGGACCCATATATATATTGTCTGCTAATACACGCCCAATGAATGTTTGAATAAAGATTCTTTCCGACATTATCCCATTTCGAGGATTTACAGAGATCCCTCGGGTGGTGCCACAATCTGTTCTACGTACAACAATGTGTTGAACTACTTCAACAAGTCTACGCGTAAGATATCCAGCATCTGATGTTCGTACAGCGGTATCGACAACCCCTTTTCGGGCTCCGTAACAAGAAATGATATATTCTGTTAAAGAGAGTCCTTCGCGTAAATTGCTTTGAATAGGTAAATCAATCATTTGTCCTTGTGGATCCGACATTAATCCTCTCATACCTACCAATTGGTGTACTTGAGATGCGTTTCCTCTAGCTCCCGAAAAGGACATTATATGGACTGGATTAAAGGGTTCCGTCATCCTAAAATTAAGATTCATTTCTTGTCGCAAATATTCACTTGTAGCATACCATATCTCAATAGATTGGCGTAATTTTTCTACCGTGTGTACATTTCCATAATGATAGTGTTTTTCAAAAATCAAACTTTGTTGTTCAGCATCTTGGACTAGCCATCCTTTAGAAGGTATTGTTAAAAGATCATCAATTCCTAATGAAATAGATGTAGTAGTGGCTTGCTGGAAACCCAGAGTCTTTACTTGATCCAGGATGTGTGATGTATATGCCATTCCAAAATGATCTATTAATCTGCTAATAAGTCTTTTAATGGCAGTTCCATCTATCACTTTATTGTGAAAGACCAGATTGGCCCGTTTGGCCATAAGTACCTCCATATTCCGCTGAGTAGAGTTCGACAATGGATTTGAGTCAATGATTTGAAACTTCCTTCTCTCGATCTTGATTTGCATAGAAATGAAATTCAGGAACTATGGTCCTGGCTGAACTGAAGAAGTCGGAATTCGTGCCAGTGTCATAGAATTACTTAGCTCAGATCCCTATGATTAGATACCACCTGAGCCGACTTGGCAAAACCCTTTTATAGCTTCTTCGATTTCTCGATAAAGAGAAATATGACCAACCGTAGTTCGAATGTATATACAAAGAATTTTTTTTTTTTTTTTTCTTACTATTAGATAGTGTTCATAAA